GGGCATATACTATATACCATATCATATATTAGAGAATTCTAGAAATAGAATACTAATAGAATACTACTAATATATTTAAAATATATCTAAGAAATAATATATAGATAAACTAAAGCAAGTCAAGTTTTTTTTTTAACTTTCGCAAAATGATCACAATTGATACAAGTAGATTTTTCAGTAAAGTACTAAATTAGTAAATTAGTAATATTCCTATCTCTAAAGCCCACTCCTTCCCCATACTACAAGTGAAAGAGAAAATGTAAACACTACCATTAAAGCAGCCCAAGCGAGACTTACTATATCCATGCGAATGATGTCCCCTATCTCTATGAAATGAAGGAATTATTCCATTATTGATTCATAATCATAGTGGAATCAATAGTGCAGAGTCAAAATAGGATTCTTACTTACGGCTCTTTATGAAACAATTTCATGAATCCACTCATAAAAAGTTCTTAGATTTCTTATTCAATAGATTTCTATTGAAATAGAAATCTATTGAATAAGAAAAAATAAAATATACAAATAGAAAAAAGAACCAGTCTGATTAAATTTATTAGCAGCATTCAGAGCCTCTAGTGAGTCTGGATACAAAGTATCTTCAGTTCTTTGCCACAATTCTTAAATGAATTTACCATCAGCCTATCCAATCTAATTTCATCGCAGACAGAGTTAGTAGACACTACCTCAATATTAATAAAGTTATATTGTAAAAAGTCTTTATAGTCTTTTTTAGAATCCTTTCTTCAACCTTAGTAACCAAAATGGAGTGTCTCTTAGGAACCTTTGGATACCAAGATTTCCGACTTCTTACTTTCATAGTTCTGAAGCCCAGAATGAATTCTCACTATTTCTTTTATTTGATTCAATTCAGAATAGCCCAAACCAATCATTAATAAGATTGGGTTGCTTCAGATTTATTGGTACCTTTTTGAGCCACACTCAGAACCCAGATTTTGAGAAAAAAGATGACAGTCTTTTATAGGCTCTACGGGTTCTCAAAATCAAGTATCGACAGACCTAGCCCTTGGCTATGCTTTTGCGGGGCAAGAATTCGTCAAGTTCGATCAACAGGATTAAGAAATTCCAAGTATTTTTTTGTTGATCAGGCGACACCCAGATTCGAACTGGGGATAAAGGATTTGCAGTCCCCCGCCTTACCACTTGGCCATGCCGCCAAATTCCATCCAAAATGGATAAAGAAATTATAAAATTCTATTTATAAATATTATATATACTTATATTTCTTATATCTTATATTTCTTATATATTATATATATTATAATTATATATTTATATATATTTATAATTTATATTTAATTAATATTTTAATTAATATTTCTTTATTCTATTTCTAGAATTCTATTCTTTTTGGATCTTGAATCCCATTGTACTTATCCTTTTGCAAAAAAGACTTCCTCTTTTTTATTGGATCCTGTTTCTATTTTTTTCTTCGATTTCTTTTATCTCAAAACACGCGTCGCTTAAAAACTTACCTTCTCTTTTCACTTTTCTCTAGATCTATCGAATCTAGAGAAAAGTGAAAAGATTCCCGGCCCCGGTCACAGACTGTAAAATGCAGGGCAATTTTGAATAATTCACTCTTTACTTCATTAACTATTTACTTATTACTCTTTTACTCTTTACTCTTACTTACTTTTCTTACTTTGAATTAGCGAACAGCTCTTAATTTTGTATCTCCATTTGTATTACCTTAATGGATGCAAAATACAATTGATTTACGACTAATCATTATCAATTAGAATTATAAGAAAATATATGTGTATATGTAAACCCCAGAACAATGTAAATTCTAGAACAGAAATTTTTATACGTGGATACCAAGTCCGGGTCTATTTCTTATGCACATATCCCTATATAGTATCATCGTGCTTGAATATTTCATTGAATATGAATAGAAGATAGACATTATGATAGAGTGCGACCTACCCTATGTTGCACCAAGTTCAATTATGATAAAAGATGTGATATACGGATAGCTAGATAGCTATATCGGCATATACTTCCTAAAGATTACTCCTATGACTATATACGTAATACGTACGCAATTCCATTGTATTTTAGAAAATCTACTACCAAAAAAAATTTGCGAATTCCTTTTTGAACATTCAATTGCGTGTGCTAAAAAAAAGGAAACTCTATGCTGTTCCTGATTCTTCTGTTTTTATCTCATTCATAGAGATCAGATTGAATCCTGAATTCATTTATTTTTTCTTTTTTTGTACCCTGATCGTAATATCATAATAAAAGAATTAGGTATAAATTGAATCAATTTTGATATCTGATAAAAGACTCCATCAGCCTAAGTGACAGTGACAGAATTTTTACCAGGAATGCTTTATCAATTTCCATTTCTTTCTATTTGTACCTGGCTCAAGCTCAAATTCGAACTTGCATTGAAAATGCCCTCCATTTCTCTATCTTGCTTCCGTTCATACGTATGATATATATGGATGGAGTTGACTAAAATTTTATGTGATTCAGTAAACAGAATATCCATTCCATTATTGCTAGATAAATCGGTAGGGTTCGATGAATAGTGAGCCAAGCCAATAATGGGATTTTTTCAATAAAGAGGAAACTTCAGATTAAGATGCTCCAGAATGGAAATGAGGGAATGTCCACAATACCTGGATTTAGTCAGATACAATTTGAGGGATTTTGTAGGTTCATTAATCAGGGCTTGACGGAAGAATTTCATAAGTTTCAAAAAATTGAAGATAGAGATCAAGAAATTGAATTTCAATTATTTGTGGAAACATATCAATTGGTAGAGCCCTTAATAAAAGAAAGAGATGCTGTGTATGAATCACTCACATATTCTTCTGAATTATATGTACCCGCGGTCTTAATTTGGAAAACCGGTAGAAATATGCAAGAACAAACCGTTTTTATTGGAAACATTCCTATAATGAATTCTTTTGGAACCTCTATAGTAAATGGAATATACCGAATTGTGATCAACCAAATATTGCAAAGTCCCGGTATTTACTACCGTTCAGAATTGGAACATAACGGAATTTCTGTCTATACCAGTACTATAATATCGGATTGGGGGGGAAGGTCGGAATTAGAAATTGATAGAAAAGCAAGGATATGGGCCCGTGTAAGTAGAAAACAAAAAATATCTATTCTAGTTCTATCATCAGCTATGGGTTCGAATATAAGAGAAATTCTAGATAATGTTTGTTACCCTGAAATTTTCTTGTCTTTCCCGAATGATAAAGAGAAAAAAAAGATTGGGTCAAAAGAAAATGCTATTTTGGAGTTTTATCAACAATTTGCCTGTGTAGGGGGGGATCCAGTATTTTCTGAGTCCTTATGCAAGGAATTACAAAAGAAATTTTTTCAACAAAGATGTGAATTAGGAAAGATTGGTCGACGAAATATGAATCGGAGACTTAATCTTGATATACCCCAAAACAATACATTTTTGTTACCGCGAGATCTATTGGCTGCTGTGGATCATTTGATTGGAATGAAATTGGGAATGGGCACACTTGACGATATGAATCACTTGAAAAATAAACGTATTCGTTCTGTAGCAGATCTATTACAGGATCAATTCGGATTGGCTCTTGTTCGTTTAGAAAATACGGTTCGAGGAACTATATGTGGAGCAATCAGGCATAAATTGATACCGACTCCTCAAAATTTGGTAACTTCAACTTCATTAACGACTACTTATGAATCGTTTTTTGGCCTACACCCTTTATCTCAAGTTTTGGATCGAACTAATCCGTTGACACAAATTGTTCATGGGCGAAAATGGAGTTATTTGGGTCCTGGAGGATTGACGGGGCGAACTGCTAGTTTTCGGATACGAGATATCCACCCGAGTCACTATGGACGTATTTGTCCAATTGACACGTCCGAAGGAATCAATGTTGGACTTATTGGATCATTAGCTACTCATGTGAAGATTGGTTATTGGGGATCTATAGAGAGTCCTTTTTATGAATTATCTGAGAGATCAAAAGAGGCACAGATGGTTTATTTATCACCAAATAGAGATGAATATTATATGGTAGCAGCAGGAAATTCTTTGGCCTTGAATCGGGGTATTCAAGAACAACAGGTTGTTCCAGCTCGATATCGTCAAGAATTCCTGACTATTGCATGGGAAGAGATTCATCTTAGAAGCATTTTTCCCTTCCAATATTTTTCTATTGGAGCTTCCCTCATTCCTTTTATCGAGCATAATGATGCGAATCGAGCTTTAATGAGTTCTAATATGCAGCGCCAAGCAGTTCCCCTTTCTCGGTCCGAGAAGTGCATTGTTGGAACTGGGTTGGAAGGCCAAACGGCTCTAGATTCGGGGATTTCAGCTATAGCCGAACGCAAGGGAAAAATCATTTATACTGATACTCAAAAGATCATTTTCTCAAGTAATGGGGATACTCTAAGCATTCCATTAGTTATGTATCAACGTTCCAACAAAAATACTTGTATGCATCAAAAAACTCAGGTTCAGCGGGGTAAATACATTAAAAAGGGACAAATTCTAGCGGGCGGTGCGGCTACAGCTGGTGGGGAACTCGCTTTAGGAAAAAATGTATTAGTAGCTTATATGCCATGGGAAGGTTACAATTTTGAAGACGCAGTACTAATTAGCGAACGTCTGGTCTATGAAAATATTTATACTTCTTTTCACATCCGGAAATATGAAATTCAGACTCATGTAACAAGCCAAGGTCCTGAAAGAATTACTAAGGAGATCCCGCATTTAGAGGCTCGTTTACTCCGAAATTTAGACAGAAATGGAATTGTGATGCTGGGATCTTGGATAGAAACAGGTGATATCTTAGTAGGTAAATTAACACCTCAGACAGCGAGCGAATCGTCATATGCCCCGGAGGATAGATTATTACGAGCTATACTTGGCATTCAGGTATCCACTTCAAAAGAAACTTCTCTAAGACTACCTATAGGAGGAAGGGGTCGAGTTATTGATGTGAGATGGATCCATAGAAAAGGGG